GTGGGCGAAAAAATCACACGTTTGGCCGAGTATGCTACCAATCAATTTTTACCTCTTATTATAGTGTGTGCTTCCGGAGGAGCACGCATGCAAGAAGGAAGTTTGAGCTTGATGCAAATGGCTAAAATATCTTCTGCTTTATATGATTATCAATCAAATAAAAAGTTATTTTATGTATCAATCCTTACATCCCCTACCACAGGTGGGGTGACGGCCAGCTTTGGTATGTTGGGAGATATCATTATTGCCGAGCCCAATGCTTACATTGCATTTGCGGGTAAAAGAGTAATTGAACAAACATTGAATAAGACAGTACCTGAGGATTCACAAGTGGCTGAATATTTATTCCATAAGGGCTTATTCGATCCAATCGTACCACGTAATCCTTTAAAGGGCGTTCTGGGTGAGTTATTTCGGCTACATGCTTTCTTTCCTTTGAATAAAAATTAGATCGATCAAGTAGAGCCTTAGAGTCTTAATTTAATAAGAGTATTAATTTATTAAAACTTAATAAAATTTTTTATGTGTGGTGATCAAGTAGTTATTTAATTTATAGGAATCAAATATAGGAATCAAAGTAAAAATACGAAGAATGGATTTTTTCTTTGGTAACATAAGATTTGATTGTAGAAAGAATCATCCAGATCATCTTTTTATCGATATTCCTGGTTACTAACCAGGAAATCCCTATTAAAAAAAATAAAAGAGTGAATTCTTTCTTCCGTGAAATTGGTTAACAAGGTCTTGCATCTTTCTATATCTCCCAAAAATCACCCCCCACTAAAAATCCTTTTTGTTGGGTCGTATTATTATAATGAATTCTTTGAGAATTTGTAATAAATCCTTTCTTTAGTAAATTTTATAAAATTATTAAATTTATAAGACAAGAACAAGATAATAACTAATAATACGAATAATATAAAGGGTGGATTATCATACATATATTTCATGTAGAAACATGTAGAAAGATTTATAGGTCCATTTATTTACATATTTATTGGATTTTATTAATTAATATATATTTATTAAAACATATACTTATATACTCCCTATTAAGTATATATACTCACTTAGGTATACTTAGTATAATATAACAATTATATATGAATTATAATATATCTTTATAACAATATAAGGATAAAGTTAAAATATTAATATAAAACAATAAATATAACAATAAATAACAGGTACAAATATTAAATCGAGGTACCCATTCTATGATAACTCTCAACAGCTTCCCCTCAATTTTTGTGCCTTTAGTGGGCTTAGTATTTCCGGCAATTGCAATGGCTTCTTTATCTCTTTATGTTCAAAAAAACAAGATTTTTTAGATACAATAAGGACGAATCTTTTTTTTTTTTAAGACTTACTTGGATCATAACACGGATATCTATTTAGTAGAATATGGTATAACATGTGGCTTCCTTCGGTCATAAGCTCTTATGTATGTATAAACATGATATTATGGGTAAATGAATTATCACTATTTTCAAATAGATCGGGATCGGGGAGAATTTCTGAAATGTAAAGTCAATATATCTATATGTATTCGGAAATCATGTGAAAGGGATGTTACTATTTTAGTTTGGACCTAAGAAATTCGATGAATTACCCCTAAACGTTCACATCATAATAGTGCTGGTTGATGAGAGTTACTTCGGAAACAAAAAAAAGTAAAATAAATTTTATTTTTGTTATTCTCCCAATTCCAATAAAATGCAACTAGGTCTAGTTATAGTATGAGTTGGCGATCAGAACGTATATGGATAGAACTTATAGCGGGGTCCCGAAAAACAAGTAATTTCTGCTGGGCCTTTATTCTTTTTTTAGGTTCATTAGGGTTTTTATTGGTTGGAACGTCCAGTTATTTTGGTAGGAATTTTATATCTTTATTTCCTTCTCAGCAAATAATTTTTTTTCCACAAGGGATCGTGATGTCTTTCTATGGGATCGCAGGTCTTTTTATTAGCTCCTATTTGTGGTGCACAATTTCGTGGAATGTAGGTAGTGGTTATGATCGATTCGATATAAAAGAGGGCGTAGTGTGTATTTTTCGTTGGGGATTTCCTGGAAAAAATCGTCGCATATTCCTCCGATTCCTTATGAAAGACATTCAGTCCATCAGAATAGAAATTAAAGAAGGTATTTATGCTCGTCGTGTCCTTTATATGGAAATCAAAGGCCAGGGGGCCATTCCCTTGACTCGTACTGATGAGAATTTGACTCCACGAGAAATTGAGCAAAAAGCTGCTGAATTGGCCTATTTCTTGCGTGTACCAATTGAAGTATTTTGAAAAAAGGAACTGAAGAATTAATACTTTGCAAGAGAGAAAAAACTCAAGAATCCTCGTTTTTTTATATAGCATAACTTAACTGAAGTTTCTTCAGAACGCTTATTCGAACCAAAGCAAACGCTACGAAATAATTCTAAAACAAAATTGTTTGTGTCCACAATTTTTTTATGCGTATGTAAACCCACTTAACTCAATTCAGTAACAAATCTAAATACTAGATTCATCATATATTAAAACAAAACATTTCATAATAAATCATAATATAATAAAGTAAAGAATTTTTTTTTTTAGAAATATTTGATATTTTGATAGAACGGGAGTTCTTTCGTCTCGCAATCCGACTACTATTAATTTGAAGTGGGCTTTTTCTTATTCTATTTCTGTATTCTTTCTAAATTCAAGGACTAACCACTGTACTGAATCACAAAAAAAATAGGAAATATATTCATGGGCTCGATAACTTGTAATAGAACTTATGCTTGATAGAAATATTAGTATCGTATAGAGTCGACGAACGAGGTGCGTTCAGTAAAAATTAAAAAATTCACAGACGAAAAAATGGCAAAAAAGAAAGTATTAATTTCCCTTCTATATCTTGCATCTATAGTATTTTTGCCTTGGTGGATCTCTCTCTCATTTAATAAAAGTCTGGAATCTTGGGTTACAAATTGGTGGAATACTAGGCAATCCGAAATCTTTTTGAATGATATTCAAGAAAAGAGTATTCTAAAAAAATTCATAGACTTAGAGGAACTCCTACGTTTGGACGAAATGTTAAAGGAATACCCGGAAGCACATTTACAAAAGCCTCGCATCGAAATCTACAAAGAAACGATCCAATTGATCAAGATGCACAATGAGGATCGCACGCATACAATTTTACACTTCTCGACAAATATAATCTGTTTCGTTATTCTAAGTGGTTATTCTATTATAGGTAATGAAGAACTTGCTATTCTTAACTCTTGGGTTCAAGAATTCCTATATAACTTAAGCGACACAATAAAAGCTTTTTCTATTCTTTTATTAACTGATTTATGTATAGGATTCCATTCGCCCCACGGTTGGGAACTAATGATTGGCTCTGTCTACAAAGATTTTGGATTTGCTCATAATGATCAAATTATATCCGGTCTTGTTTCTACTTTTCCAGTCATTTTAGATACAATTTTAAAATATTGGATCTTTCGTTATTTAAATCGTGTATCTCCTTCACTTGTAGTGATTTATCATTCAATGAATGACTGAAAAATGATTGAACGATCCAATTATAATATTTGTTACTTTGTGGATAAGCAAAACATTCAAAATTGTACTTATTCTTTCTACCCATCCAAGGGATTCCTTCAATATTCCAGTAAAATTATTTATATTTAAGTAAATAGCAAAATTATAGATAGGGAACTATACTAGCGACCTGCCTAATTTTATTGTATAAATTTTCGGGATCAATGATTGGACCATGCAAACTAAAAATACCTTTTCTTGGATAAAGAAAGAGATTACTCGATCCATTTCCGTATCGCTCATGATATATATAATAACCCAGGCACCCCTTTCAAATGCATATCCCATTTTTGCACAGCAGGGTTATGAAAATCCACGAGAAGCGACTGGCCGTATTGTATGTGCCAATTGCCATTTAGCTAATAAACCCGTGGATATCGAGGTTCCACAAGCGGTACTTCCTGATACTGTATTTGAAGCAGTTGTTCGAATTCCTTATGATCTGCAACTGAAACAAGTTCTTGCTAATGGTAAAAAAGGAGCTTTGAATGTAGGGGCTGTTCTTATTTTACCCGAGGGGTTTGAATTAGCCCCTCCCGATCGTATTTTGCCCGAGATAAAAGAAAAGATAGGAAATCTGTCTTTTCAGAGCTATCGCCCCACTAAAAAAAATATTCTTGTGATAGGTCCTGTTCCTGGTCAGAAATATAGTGAAATCACCTTTCCTATTCTTTCCCCGGACCCCGCTACTAAGAAAGATGTTCACTTCTTAAAATATCCCATATACGTAGGCGGGAACAGGGGAAGGGGTCAGATTTATCCCGACGGGAGCAAGAGTAACAATAATGTTTATAATGCTACAGCAGCAGGTATAGTAAGCAAAATCATACGAAAAGAAAAGGGGGGGTACGAAATAACCATAGCGAATGCATCGGATGGACGTCAAGTGGTTGATATTATCCCTCCAGGACCGGAACTTCTTGTTTCAGAGGGCGAATCCATCCAACTTGATCAACCATTAACGAGTAATCCTAATGTGGGTGGATTTGGTCAGGGGGATGCGGAAATAGTACTTCAAGATCCATTACGTGTCCAAGGTCTTTTGCTATTCTTGGCATCTGTTATTTTGGCACAAATCTTTTTGGTTCTTAAAAAGAAACAGTTTGAGAAGGTTCAATTGTCCGAAATGAATTTCTAGATCCGCGGATTTATCAACATCAAGCTCTAAAAATAAACAAATTTTTGTTGGCAATTATGTTATGTAATTATGTATAATCAAAAAAATTTTGCTTGTTTATATTCTTTCTTCTACCGGATTTCGGGAATTACTTAATACCGCATTACTGGTCATAGTATATTGTGAAGAAGACTATTTGATTTTACTTAACTCTTCTTTATTTCTTTGTTTTTTCAATCCAAATTCAAACGGTATGATATAGAACGAATCAATAGTTTTATATTTGAATAGAATCAAAACAA